GTTTACGAATAAAAACGAATAAAAATTCCCATTCAAATACATAAGAATTGTATAGGAACCGAAATAATCTTTTATTTTCTTTTGAAAAAAGGCAAATGGATTTCTTCTGAGTAATGAGAAAACTATTCAAATTATGATATTCGCGAAGAAAGAACTGCAATAAATGTAAAAAGGGAACATCTTGAACCCAGCATTGAAGAATTTGAACCAAGATTTCCATATGTATGGAATGAGGTATTAGTATATCTGAGACATAATTTAAATATGAGAATTTGTCCTCTAAAAAGGGAAAAATTGAATGAATTGATCGTAAATTATGATATCTTGGTATTTCTTTTTCTTTGAAATAAGATACTAATCGCAACAAGAATGGAATTTCTACAATAATTCCAAAACTTTCTGATATCATTTGAGAATGAAAATGAGAAAAAAAATTATTGTGGTTGTATTCAACCAATCGATTTTGATTAGAATCATTAACCAAAGAAATCAAATAATTTTGTTGATAGATTTGAGTAATTAAACGTTTTATAAGTACTAAATTAGATTTATTGTCATAACCAAAAACTTCCACAAGTTCGTAAAAAATCGAACCATTTAACCCATGATTATGAGCAAATGCATAAATATATTCCTGAAAGAGTAGCGGATATAGGAAGTGTTGTTGCCAAGATCTATCCTTTTCTAAATATCCTTGTAATTCTTCCATTGACTTACATTTTTTCTACTTGAAACAAAAACAGTGAGCATTTCTTGGGTTATTAATACATAGTGCAATATGGTCAGAACAAGGTATGTATTATGTACAAAAATATATATATACCCCGGAAACAGAAAGTCCAATCAACAGACCTTTTTCCTCTCCCCTTCTATCTAATGGGTTTATCCTCGTTATAATTACTAGAGGTTCAAAAATCTTTTATTTTTGCAACCCGATCGCTCTTTTGACTTTGGAACAAATTCTTTTTGTCAGTATACTGTTTCTTCTACACATTCGTTTCCAATCTATAATAGAGAATAGTTAGGATTTTTTAAAAAAGAAAAAAAAAGAATCAAAGGACCGCTCACAGGAGAACCTTTTCCCGCATCAGGCACTAATTTTTTTTAACGTCTAATTAGATCGGGTAATTATTCAAATTAAGAATGGAAGCTCGTTGTTTTTTTTTACCAGAATTGTAGCCGTAGGGCTCTATCCATTTATTCATTAAACCCAACTGTAAATGTGAATTTTTTTTGTCTTCCTCCTAAAATAAAAACAAAATTTTGGAATGATCTGGTAAGGATCGACTCAAAATTCTCCTAAAAAAAAATAAGAATCTAATAAGAAATTAAGAAATTCCATTTTCTTCTTATTATTACGACATGCTGTTTTTTCCATCCATTACCTTTCAGGATCAGTCGCAGTTTTATAGACTCTACCAATAGTCTGGACGAATTCGTTGCTTCATCCAAATGTGTAAAAGATCATAGTCGCACTTAAAAGCCGAGTACTCTACCGTTGAGTTAGCAACCCAGAAAAATATGATTTATAGATACGATCGAAATAAAAAAAATCAATTGAATTGCACTGTACAACTACGTCAAAACATTGAACTAACAAGAAATAGAAAGGAAAGATTTTATGATCAATTTTAAACACCAAAATAGCAAAAAAAATGGATCGGATTAAAAAACAACGGATTCCCAATAGAAATATCAAAATTTACGGACCACCCTTTTTCTCAAAATTTTTGATTTTCGTTAACAAAATACATCTTGTATATGTATAACAGTAAATCTGGCAAACCTATCATTTGCCTGAAGTAAAGGAAAAACCAATTAGGGGTCGGAATAAACAGATCCGCTTATCTACGATCGAATTATATTTGTTTGATACAACATTGTCAATATGAATGGAAAACAAATTCAATTTACTTAATACTTAAATATTGTATTTAAGTATTAAGTAAATCAAATAAGAATTCGTGTTGGATTGGCACAACATAAATAAGAAATTTAGATGAAAAAAAAATAAGGAAAAGGTAGAGAAAAAATATGAATACAACAAGAAAAGAACAAATTTTGAGTAACTAATTGCCCAAAATAGATACTAGTTACCTTTTCTTTTTTATTTATTAAAAGAAATTTTGTTTTTTTCTTTATGAAGGTCCTTCTTTAACTTTAAATAATTCTGTCTTCCTTAAAATATCATGAACAGTTCCTGTAGGTTGAGCACCTTTTTCAAGGAAATAACGAATGGCGGGAACATTTAAATAAGTTTGATTCTGTATCGGGTCGTAAAAACCCACTTTTTGAAGATCTTTTCCTTCTCTTCGGGATCGAACATCAATTGCAACGATTCGATAGATCGCCCATTGGGATAGATGTAGATAAATAATACCCCCCCCCTAGAAACGTATAGGAGGCTTTCTCCTCATACGGCTCGAGAAAAAATGATTCTAATATTTCTATATATTCTGTATATAATGGCAAATAGATCCATAAAATAATGAAGTCGACTATAATTTGAGTCGTTTTTTGTTCTTACTTACAGATACATAAAAAAAGAAATAACATTCGTACTCATAACTCAAGTTGGGCAATTCTGAAAAAGTGCGAAGGTAACTCTTTAGACATTTCTTGAGTCGTCTCTAACCTCTTTTATTTGTCTCGTCTCGAATCTATTTTTCTTCTTCATTATAATAAAATGAAATAAAATTATTGAGACAATTGAAAATAGTGTTTCCTTGTTCCGGAATCCTTTCTCTTTACTTTGTAAAATCATTAGGTTTAGACATTACTTCGGTGATCTTTATTCCTTTTCAAAATGGCAGCAACATACCTTTTGTTTTTTGTTATTTCTTTCTATAAATAATACGAAAGATTAATTATAATACACTTTTCATTTTAATAGAAAAAGTTTTACCAATTTGGACAAATTTTACTTTTTTATTTTATTTCAAACTTGTTCGAATTTTAACCCTTCGATTTCGATATTGAGGATATATTTACAAAGTTGGTCTAACTTATTAATTGTTACTAACCCTAGATTCTTCCCCCCGATAAATGAATCAATACTTTTTGGTCGAGCTCCATTATGTACTATTCCTATTTACCAACCCAATACAAATTAGGTTCCTAGCAAGAACAGAACAAACTATGTCGATTCAAGAGCATCTTCATTCTTATAGAAAATGGTGGATGTAAGAATCCACAACGAATCATGTCCTTCAAGTCGCACGTTGCTTTCTACCACATCGTTTCAAACGAAGTTTTACCATAACATTCTTCTGATTAAATTTCGAACCGGTATGGAATTGATTCAATAGGGAATCCTGAATAGTCATTGGCTCAAATGAAACAGATTTCTAAAAAAGACGAATAAACGCGTTTACTTAAGTCTTACTTAATCTTCAACAGATTGTTCGGGATGATGAATCATAAAATAAAAAGGATCATCCCCCTTTTTTTTGAACACATAAATTAAAAAGTAAAGGCCTTTACTTAATAGAATTATCCAATAGATTTTCAATCCCGGATGGATTTTCAATTCCGGAACAAAATCAGTTATTAACCAAATGTAAGCTATTCCGATGACTCGAAAAGGTCGGAAGTCTCTCTATAATATAGATTTTTCACACTTATTCAAGTACCAAGTGCTCACAAAAATGAAGATTCAAATCGTTTTTTGTTTTCGTGAGTATGGAATAGAAGAGGTTTCGTGTAAGATAAAAATCGTTATTCTTTCTTTCATCTGAAAGAGAGAATCAGAATCAAGAATAAGAAGAATCTAATTTTTTCATAATATCTATTATACAGCATACAAACCGATTTCTATTTCAATTCAGAATGCACCATGTGCGAATTCCCATTTTACGGGTATGGAACACAAGGTTTCCCTAAGTAACTAACTTCAATATGAATATGAGTATGAACATACTCTGAATGGGAATGACCCCCCCAATTCTTCTTTGAATTAAGAATTCAAAGAAATATCTTTATTTCTACCCGTACATTGAATGCAGAACAAAGAAGGGGTTGGGTCACACATTATATATATCCAATATCCAAGCAAGATTAAACAGAAAATTGTTAAAGAGAAGAATCCTTCGTTTCTGATGGAGACGATCTGGGACGGAAGGATTCGAACCTCCGAATAGCGGGACCAAAACCCGTTGCCTTACCGCTTGGCCACGCCCCATTTAGGTTTTTATTCGACATTAACAAAAACTAATATTGGTATTGGTCATTCGTCAATCCCAGCCCAAATACATTGTTGCTAGGATTCAACACATGTAAATATAGAATCACAAAAAATTATTGATCATTACATAAAATTCAATTAATATATTGTACGAAACTATAATTCCTTGTATTCTCATTTGAGAATGAAAGGAAAGATTTTTGATTTGGAAGAGTTCGAAGAAAAAGAAGACCCGTCTTTTCATTTTTCCTTCATAAAAAGAACTCAACCAAAATCAAATTTTCTAATCTACAAGAATGAAATGTTTGTTATGCTTAATATCTTTAGTTTAATCTGTGTCTGTCTTAATTCCATCCTTTATTCGAGTAGTTTTTTCTTCGCTAAATTGCCCGAGGCTTATGCCTTTTTCAATCCAATCGTAGATGTTATGCCTGTCATACCTGTACTATTTTTTCTATTAGCTTTTGTTTGGCAAGCTGCTGTAAGTTTTCGATAAAATTTTTAATACTCTGCAAAATTCATGATTTATTCGAAAAAAAAAATTCTAAAATAAAAATTGATAAGATCAGATAAGTTTTACATTAGGAACCCCCGATTCAAAAATAGAAATTCTTGTATATTGAATTGAATAACCACGGTGATAAATTTGGATCAACTTATTTCCTCGTTCTGACATTCCAGTAAACAAGGACTTTCTAAGAACCCACAATATCCAATAACGGATATGGCCAAATATTTTTGGTAATGAAGGAATCAAAACTTTTCTTTTCTTATTACAAAGTAGAAAGAAATTTGTTGAAAATTACTTTTTTTTCAA